CAACGGTTGCATTAGATGCAAAACAAAGGTTCTTTCTTGACCGAACTACAAGTATGGAACTCCATGATATGGAAAGACAGAATATAGAACCTAAAAGGATAATGGAAGTTGTTCGTCTTTGAATCGAGTTGGACCCCCCAAAAAGAATAAAAATGAAAGTAAAGGTTTTATTTTTTTGATAGATCGTTTCGATATATCGTAGGGCACTTTTTTTCTTCTCATTCGAGATATTATGGGCAATTAACCAACCTATTAATGTACTGAATCCAATGAGTTAAAAAAAATAAGTAAAAGGTAATATCAGGTCGTTCGCCCCAAAATGGATTAGATCCTTTTTATTGAAAAAGAAAAGAAATGATCAAAATTGAAGTTCTTTTCAAATCCAATTTTTTTATTTTATTCCAAAATTACTTAAATATAATTTCATTTTTGAATGAAGTTACACGACACAGTTCTTATTACTATTTTACTATTACTTTACTCAACTCACGAATTGCACAATGAATCTGTCGATTCGGAATCACAGGACCGATCGATGTCACAGCTGATGAATCAAGAACTTTCAATTGAACTAAACTAATCCTGTCAATTGGTTTTTTCTTACCGTTACTGTTGTATCTGGGAAAAATTGAAACTTAGGTAAGTGTTTTATCAACATATGTAACAAAAGAACATATCTAATTTAGCTCTTTCATGCCTACTATAACTAGTTATTTCGGTTTTCTACTGGCTGCTTTAACTATAACCCCAGCTCTATTGATTGGTTTGAATAAGATACGACTTATTTGAAATGAATTGAATGAACAATTCATAAAAATGAATATTTCTCTGAGATTCCAGGTGTTCCAGGTTCCTTTCCACATCAATTGCCAATTCTTGGTTATTGAGATTCACGGATAATTCAGATTAATATTTAGGGATAGATCTTACCCATCTTTTTATCCCCTCAAAAAACTGAAATGATTGAAGTTTTTCTATTTGGAATCGTCTTAGGTCTAATTCCTATTACTTTGGCAGGATTATTCGTAACTGCATATTTACAATACAGACGTGGTGATCAGTTGGACCTTTGATTGAGTAACATTTCTTTTTTTTTGATTGACCTCCTCCCTGCGGGAGGTCAAATTCAAGTTTCAATTAAACTTTTTTTTGTTAAGTTTTTTTATTGTGATTCGACATAACATAAACGGAATCACGCTCTGCAGGATTTGAACCTACGACATCGGGTTTTGGAGACCCGCGTTCTACCGAACTGAACTAAGAGCGCTTTCTTATTACAGGAGATACGACTGTAGTGTAAAGAAAGGGTTTTTTTACCCCCAAACATATCTTGCATACGTATAGCATGCAAAAATGAAAGATTATGTCCAATTTCAATCGATCTTAATTAATCCCTCGTTACTGCCCATAAGAGAAGTAATAGGTAGGGATGACAGGATTTGAACCCGTGACATTTTGTACCCAAAACAAACGCGCTACCAAGCTGCGCTACATCCCTTTTTAAAGTTCTTGTACAGTGTCATTGTACAAAATCCCTGTCTTGTTTTCCACATTGTTATTTTCCCCTCTATCTATATAGAATTTTCTTGTCACTTCTTCTTTTTGGTTTCATATAATAAAATAATTTTATACATCTGAAACCTAACGTATAAAAAAAAATTTAAATTTATCTTATCGGCGTATCGTATAAAAAAAAGAATAAAAATTTATCGGAAATGCTCAGGAAGAAGGGGTCATCTTTTTCTTTTTTAGGGACAGGAAAATCTCATCTATCGGTTCATTGTACATATCTATTTTAGTTAGGAATTCCGCGTAAAGTAAAAAAAAAATACAAATGATCTTGAACTACAACATCTGACCATACATATATGTATTACAATAAAGAAGGAGGATTTTCAATGCGAGATATAAAAACATATCTCTCCGTGGCACCTGTGCTAACTACTCTATGGTTTGGGTCTTTAGCAGGTCTATTGATAGAAATTAATCGTTTATTCCCAGATGCCTTGTCATTCCCTTTTTTTTCATTCTAGTTATTAATATGCGAAGAAATGAAGAAAATTAGGGATACGGTTCTACGTGACGTGACTAAAATTTCGCCCCTTCCTTTTTTTTTTTTCAGTCCTTTAGGATAGGAGGAGGATAGGAAGGAAAGAAAAAGAAAAAGTGTATTGAACCTCGACAAAAATCTGGTGAATCTAAGATCGAATTTGGGGGAACAGAAATGGAAGTGTGTATCCAGATCTAGGGCAGAATCCACGAAATCATAGCATAGAAAGAAGATACTTAAATGAAATATTGGGATTTAAGATAGGAATAATTGATGGTTAGAAAGAAATTGTATTACTTAATTATTACTTTATTATTAATTATTACTTTATTAATTATTACTATTACTCTATTAATATTAATTGTAATTATATAATTACAACACATACAACACAACGAAATCTTTAGAAATGAAAATGGAATTTCAAGTTAGTAACTTCTATTGATTTTCTTATTGATTTTTTTGTTCTTTTATTCTTCTTCAGTTCGGGTCGAAAATAGAAGAAGTTAAGTCGATCCAAAATCAAAAGGGGGTTCATGGCCAAGGGTAAAGATGTCAGAGTCAGAGTCATTTTGGAATGTACCAGTTGTGTCCGAAATGGTGTCAATAAAGAATCGCCGGGTATTTCTAGATATATTACTCAAAAGAATCGACACAATACATCCAGTCGATTAGAATTGAGAAAATTTTGTCGCTATTGTCACAAGCATACGATTCATGGGGAAATAAAGAAATAGATGGAACGGAACGTGTGCGCGATCTTTCCAAGGAACAGGAAGAGGAAGAACTTAACATATTTAAGTTAACATATTTAACTTAACATATATAATATAACAACATATATAATATAACATATATAATATACATAATATATACAATACAAATCAAACCCGATTTCATTTTCATATATATATATACATGCATATGATATGTATTATATATGATATGTATAATATAAACGATGCGAATCAAAGCCTATTTCGGTCAGATCTGAAATGAATAAAGAAATAGAATTTTAGAGATAAGGAATAAACCATGGATAAATCCAAGCAACCTTTTCGTAAATACAAGCGATCCTTTCGTAGGCGTTTGTCCCCAATTGGATCGGGGGATCGAATCGATTATAGAAACATGAGTTTAATTAGTCGATTTATTAGTGAACAAGGAAAAATATTATCTAGACGGGTGAATAAATTGACCTTGAAACAACAACGATTAATTACTATTGCTATAAAACAAGCTCGTATTTTATCTTTGTTACCTTTTCTTAATAATGAGAGACAATTTGAGAGAGCCGAGTCGATCCCCAGAACTACTGGTCCTAGAACCAGAAATAAATAAACATACTCCTCAATTGACTCAAAACTCCAATCGGAACTCAAGCTCAGATTGATGTTTTGTTCAAAAGGCCTAGAATCCCGATTTATTTCTTGTGTTATAAGAAATAAAAAATGGGGGAAGAAGAAATCTTTTTTTTTATTGAAACATGTTCGTTCATTCCTACTACTTATCTTACTTAATTTTTTTTATTCTATCTTCCCGGAGTTCATTCTCCGGGGAATTCTGTTTCAATTTCAATCATTTCTGTATTTTATTTTATAATATCATATCCTTTATTTGATAATCTGATTGGAAATCATGTAAAGACAATTCTTATTTGATATAGATATTTGCGCAAGTATTTTACGATTAAGAAGCAATTGCTTCTTGTACAGATTTGGTATTAATCTACTATAATTATAGAATACCTTATTCTCACGAATTACTGCATTTATTCGAGTGATCCACAAACTACGAAAATCCCTCTTTTGCCTGCCTCTATCTCGATGAGAGGAAACCAAAGCTCTCATTTTCTGTTGAGTAGTCGTTCGAGTCAGTCTTGAATGAGCCCCAATAAAGGTTGATGCAAATAAACGAATTTTTGTTCGACGTTTCCGAGCTGTATATCCTCGTCTAACTCTGGTCATTGAATCAAATTAAACCTTAATGAATAACTAATTGATTTCTCTTCTTTCAGTCATCCTTTACCCCCCGTCAATTAATAACAAAACGGATTATTCCGATATATAAAATATAAATTCCAATGGCTTTTGCTACTATGACTTTCCCCAACCACGATTTTTTATTCCTTCCAGGCATTTCACCTGGAAATAAGAAATTCTAACGATACCAAATAAAAAAAATAGTGGGTTCCATCGTTTCTATGGTTACTTTTTTTTTTTTAAACGGTGAGGTCCTCTCTATACACCGGAGCCTCTTCTTTCATTTTATCAAATGTTATTGTTAACTTGTATAGTTCACACTCTTTGGCTCTACCCATCAATTATACAGTAATAGTTCTTTTCACAATAAGAGTTATCCATACAGTGACGGCATTTAATTATGAAAGTTGGCTAGGTAGCTGACCCTGTTAGTCCGTTCTTTCAAGAATAGGAGTATAACCTTTTTGCTTCTTATAATACCATTTCCTCCGCTTAATGGATAACCATTTGCCCCCAATGGGGAATTGCTTTTCATCTCAAATCTAGGTGATTGGATTTGCACCAATGTAAACCATAAATTCCAAACACAATATAGGTATATGATAGATCTTCTCTATCTATCCTTTTCATTGGTACTGGTCATTGATACTGGAAAATTGTCTCATTTGTTCGAACTCATGATCTGAACGAGTCGCACATACACCCTAGTGCATGTTCCTCGACGCTGAGGACATCCTCTAAGAGCGGGAGATTTCGTGACATTTCTTATTGGCTGTCTTGTGTTTCTAATAAGTTGTTTAATAGTTGGCATGTCGTATGTATATATAGAATTCTAGAATGGAATGGGTTGGTTTAGATCGATCTTAACCTGATGATTGATGATCATGAATTTTTTTTTCTATTCAATATCAAATCGCAGAAAATTCGAATTATGGTTTGAAATGGATTTACATGAAATCCCTAGTATTTTCATTTTCGACCGCTACAAGATCAACAATGCCATGAACTTGGGCTTCTGTTGCTGACATAAAAACATCTCTTTCCATGTCTTCGGATACAACCCATAAAGGATTACCCGTTCTTTGTACATAAACCTTTGTGAGGGTTTCGCGAAGTTTCAGTAGTTCTTCCGCTTCCAGGATAAATTCGCCTGCTTGTGCCTCATAAAAAGAACTAGCAGGTTGGTGAATCATAACCCTGATGATATTGATATAGCATCATGAAGGGTTCTTCTATCTTGCATGATTGGGCTAAAGTAAGGGATAAAAAAAATATAAGAAAAAAGAATAGAATTGTACAACCGTACAGGCATCTTTTGTGCATACGGCTCTACAATGGAATTTACTTTTTCTTTTTCTTCTCTTCTATTCTATTGAAGAAAGAAATAGAATCCATCCGATCCGGATCGTTGAATGATCCATTTACCACCCTTCCTTTCGTAGGAGTAAAAAAAATACTATGATGGTTCTGTTGCTTTATATATTTATTTTGTCTGTGATTTAGCAATCCCAAAGTTCCTTTCTGATACGATCAAATAAGGAAAAAAATGATCTTTTTTTTTTTTCATTTTTGTACTTTTTCTTTCATAACATAAATATCAGAAAGAGAATTCTGGTGTGAAAAAGAATGGTTTGTGACGCTGAAATGTACCCCCGACACATAAGATCAAATCCGAAATGACCTCTATTTCATACTACTATCTCGACATAAAATCTCATGTTATGAAAAAAACAATAATGGTTTGCTCATATCGAACTCGAAGTGCCATGCTATTATTACTTATTATTCATATTCAATATGGCGAAGGCATAGTCTTCCTTTTTTTTTTCAAATAAAAAAACTCATTGGCGCCAAGCGTGAGGGAATGCTAGACGTTTGGTAATTTCTCCTCCGACCAGAATGAAAGATCCCATTGAAGCGGCTAATCCCATGCATATTGTATGCACATCGGGTGGCACAAATTGCATAGTATCATAAATGGCTATTCCTGGTATTACCCATCCGCCGGGAGAGTTTATAAATAAATAAAGATCCCTAGTATCATCTTCTATACTGAGATATACCATGAGACCAACAAGTTGATTCGAGATCTCGCTATCAACTTCTTGGCCTAAAAAAAGTAATCTTTCTCGATGAAGTCGGTTGATTAGGACAAAATTGGTTCCCTTAGGAACCGTACGTGCACCTTTGGATGCATACGGTTCAAAAAAAAATTGCGAAAAAAAGAATCAATGTGTCGATTCCAGTTCTATTTCTTTTTTTTCTGTAACAGGTTTTTGTTTTTCTAATGAAGGGGGTTTTCTTCTTCTATTTTTCAAAAAACATAAGATGAGTTTTTGTTCCCTTACCTATAAAAAAAAAAAGAATTCACTGAACTTATTGAACTAACCTCTCATTGATGTATTGTTTCATCGAGATTCAAATCACGATGTCATTTTATTGTTCCTGAATGGGCCCTTTCCATTTTTTTAGGTTCATGTTTGTTCTACTCCGGGAAAAGATCTGCCCGAATTCTATTTGTACATATAGGGCAAATGATCTCAGTACCACTTTTTTTGTTACGACTTCTTTTTCAATTTGTTTCATGTCTTCTCCAAACTATTCGATGTATTCATCATACTACTCCATTGGTTGGCAGTTTGAGATCGCTCCTATAGTAAGTATAAGAATCGTTTATGATACAAGTGGTAATCGTACATATATTATCAATTTGTTACCAATTTGGTATTTTCTGAACGGAGCCTGGAGACTTTTTTTTATCAGTCCAAGTCAACCATAAATTCTTCTAATTGATAATATTGATCCCAATATAAATTGATCTAATTGTACTTCACGCTCCAAATGATTGATGGTTCACTCAATCTCAATACAATATTTCTTGGGCGAAACAGAGGATATCTCGATCGGGGGAGAGAACGGGTAAATCCCATATGACCCAATATGTCTGACAAGTCGCACTATACGTCAACCCAAACTGCATCTTCCTCTCCAGGACTCCGAAAAGGTACTTTTGGAACACCAATGGGCATTAAATTAAAGAAAAAAAAATTAAGTACTATACTTCACTTTAATATGGAAACGTAACAATGGGTTTATTGTCTTCATCCTTTTTTCTGTTTATTCTATTTTCTAGATAGATTGATTGGAAGGTTTATAGAGTAAGATAGAATGAATAAAGAAAAATTTTAACGAACGGAGCAATCGATCGTTCGAATGATAAACAAGTATCTATGCATTCGTTCCCACAAAATGGTACCAATTCTCCCATTGCGTATTGGTACTTATCGGGTATAGAATAGATCTGCTTCTCTTTGTTCTTATGAACAGAATTGTTCCGTTATTTTCAATGGAACGGAATAAATATTAATTCTTTTTCATACAGAATCCACTGAAAAGGTTAGGTACTTAGGTACATAGTATAGTCCTTTCCAATGCGATAAAATAAGGTGACATAGTGTCTATTTATCTTTGATAAAGGGGTATTTCCATGGGTTTGCCTTGGTATCGTGTTCATACTGTCGTATTGAATGATCCCGGTCGATTGCTTTCTGTCCATATAATGCATACAGCTCTAGTTTCTGGTTGGGCCGGTTCGATGGCTCTATACGAATTAGCGGTTTTTGATCCCTCTGACCCTGTTCTTGATCCAATGTGGAGACAAGGTATGTTCGTTATACCCTTCATGACTCGTTTAGGAATAACCAATTCGTGGGGTGGTTGGAGTATTTCAGGAGGAACTATAACGAATCCGGGTATTTGGAGTTATGAAGGTGTCGCAGGGGCACATATTGTGTTTTCTGGCTTGTGCTTCTTGGCAGCTATCTGGCATTGGGTGTATTGGGATCTAGAAATATTCTGTGATGAGCGTACGGGAAAACCTTCTTTGGATTTGCCCAAGATCTTTGGAATTCATTTATTTCTCTCAGGGGTGGCTTGCTTTGGCTTTGGCGCATTTCATGTAACAGGTTTGTATGGTCCTGGAATATGGGTGTCCGATCCTTATGGACTAACTGGAAAAGTACAATCTGTAAATCCAGCGTGGGGCGCGGAAGGTTTTGATCCTTTTGTTCCGGGAGGAATAGCCTCTCATCATATTGCAGCGGGTACATTGGGCATATTAGCAGGTCTATTCCATCTTAGTGTCCGTCCGCCTCAACGTCTATACAAAGGATTACGTATGGGAAATATTGAAACTGTACTTTCTAGTAGTATCGCTGCTGTTTTTTTTGCAGCTTTCGTTGTTGCTGGAACTATGTGGTATGGTTCAGCAACTACCCCAATCGAATTATTTGGTCCCACTCGTTATCAGTGGGATCAGGGATACTTTCAGCAAGAAATATATCGAAGAGTTAGCGCCGGACTAGCCGAAAATCTGAGTTTATCGGAAGCTTGGTCTAAAATTCCCGAAAAATTAGCTTTTTATGATTACATTGGTAATAATCCGGCAAAAGGGGGATTATTCAGAGCAGGCTCAATGGACAACGGGGATGGAATAGCTGTTGGATGGTTAGGACACCCCGTCTTTAGAGATAAAGAAGGGCGCGAGCTTTTTGTACGTCGTATGCCTACTTTTTTTGAAACATTTCCGGTAGTTTTAGTAGATGGAGACGGAATTGTGAGAGCCGATGTTCCTTTTAGAAGGGCAGAATCAAAGTATAGTGTTGAACAAGTAGGTGTAACTGTCGAGTTCTATGGTGGCGAACTCAATGGAGTTAGTTATGGTGATCCTGCTACTGTAAAAAAATACGCTAGACGTGCCCAATTAGGTGAAATTTTTGAATTAGATCGGGCTACTTTGAAATCCGATGGTGTTTTTCGTAGCAGTCCAAGGGGTTGGTTCACTTTTGGGCATGCTACGTTTGCTTTGCTCTTCTTTTTTGGACACATTTGGCATGGTGCTAGAACCTTGTTCAGAGATGTTTTTGCTGGTATTGATCCAGATTTGGATGCTCAAGTGGAATTTGGAGCATTTCAAAAAATTGGGGATCCAACTACAAGGAGACAAGTAGTCTGATACAACATTGCTCTGGTATCTTTCGCCTCTATTTTTTTTGATTTGATATAAGGTACCGGAGAAATCTTGATTTGAATCACCATTTATTCTTTGACTCTTTACTTTTCTTTATATGGTAAATGATCCCAAATGAATAGGTGTGGAAGCTATAATTGTAAACCACGATCGAATCTATGGAAGCATTGGTTTATACATTCCTTTTAGTCTCGACTTTAGGGATAATTTTTTTCGCTATCTTTTTTCGAGAACCGCCTAAGGTTCCGACTAAAACTAAAAAAATGAAATAATTTTTCATTATCTCAATTGAAGTAATGAGCCTCCCAATATGGGAGACTCATTTCTTCAACTAGTCCCCGTGTTCTTCGAATGGATCTCTTAGTTGTTGAGAGGGTTGCCCAAAAGCGGTATATAAGGCGTACCCAGTAAAGCTTACAAGTAAACCAGATATGGAGATGGCGACTAGGGTTGCTGTTTCCATTTTTAGATAATTTCAAGATCGCAATGGATCTACGATAAGATCGTTTATTTACAACTACAACGGAATGGTATACAAAGTCAACAGATCTCAACCAATGAATAGTATTTTATGGCTACACAAACCGTTGAGGGTAGTTCTAGATCTGGGCCAAGACGAACTACTGTAGGGAATTTATTGAAACCATTGAATTCGGAATATGGTAAAGTAGCACCGGGCTGGGGGACTACACCACTTATGGGGGTCGCAATGGCTCTATTTGCGATATTCCTATCTATTATTTTGGAAATTTATAATTCTTCCGTTTTACTGGATGGAATTTCAATGAGTTAGGTTCATAAGAACTAGAAAGTCCTAGTTTTTCAATCAAAAAAATGACTTTACTTAAGAAAGACTCGGATTTCTAGACCATTCTGGTAGTTCGACCGTGAGATTTATTTGTTTCGGTATTTCCGGAATATGAGTGTGTGACTTGTTAT